TCAGACCATAATGAAAACGCAATTTTTGTTTTTCTTCTAGACGAATACGATATTGAGATCTTTTCCCGGAGCGCGATTGGTTTCTAAGATCACTTCCGGGTGTCGGCCTTTTACTAGTTAGTCCCGGTAAAACGCCCAGACGGCGTATTTTTTTGAAACGGGGCCCTCGGTAACGAGACATAAATACTCCTTATTTCAAAAAAAATGTATTTTACAGAATAAACCTAAATTAAAACTGAACTAAACGATAAACGAAGCTAAATTCACTGAAGTACTTTATTACATTACAAAAATTACAAAACAAATAAAGAATGAGATGAATTGTATCAATATCCAGACGCTTTTGTATATAATATATAGTATAATATATAGGAAGTTAGGTATACTTTTTCTGATTTGTTCGGCAGAGATCTAATTGCTCCAATCCATTTTTTATTCATAGTTGGAAGTTCTTACTCCATAATATAATGGATCAGTGATCCTTGGAGAAAGAAGGGGTAAGAAGTCTTTTCAATATTCCTTGATTTCAAGGAGACATTATTAAAATGAAATTAATTTATTATGTAATGTATAAAAAAAGGAACAAAACAAAGAGATAAAAGCCGGCTATCGGAATCGAACCGATGACCATCGCATTACAAATGCGATGCTCTAACCTCTGAGCTAAGCGGGCTCAGATAAACATAAAAGAAATTGTCCTGTGCATAGGGCTTTAGTAAACTACTGGAATCTTAGCTATTGCATATTAATAATTCATAATATATTATATTAATAATATTATATTATATAATTATATAATAATAATATTAATATTAAATATAACAATTAATGGAATGGAACGATACCATATATATAACATATATTTATATATATTCTATATATAATAACAATTATAGAACGATATCAATATATGGTATATAATAAAATTGAAATCAAATTCTATTTTTTCATTTAGATTTTTTTTATAATATAATATATAATTTATATTTTTTATATAATATATAATTTATAATATAAATTATATATTATAATGAGATGTTCCTCTGGTTTCATTCGGAAAGGTAGGGTATAAGGCGAAAAAAAGAAAAGAATCGACCATTTGAGTATTCCAAATATCGAGGAAAAATGAGAGTAAGGGAGAGGCATATATATGTGGTATATATCCATCCATATTGAATTGCGGATACATCAATGATAAAATCATTTTTGATTGGACTAAATGCAAATACCGGCCCTCCGATATATGAAAGAAAATAGACAAGAAATCAAATAAATAGGAGGAGGCGAGACGGAGACACTTTTTCTATATATATATAGAAATGCATATCTATAGAATTAAACGTAAACGGCTCCAGAATAAATGAACGGAAGAAGGTTATGCATCCCAATGAGACCCTAGTCTCAAAACAAAAAAGGGGGATATGGCGAAATTGGTAGACGCTACGGACTTGATTGGATTGAGCCTTGGTATGGAAACATACTAAGTGATAACTTTCAAATTCAGAGAAACCCTGGAATTAAAAATGGGCAATCCTGAGCCAAATCCTGTTTTCAGAAAACAAACAAATAAAGGGTTTGGAAAGCAAGAATAAAAAAGGATAGGTGCAGAGACTCAATGGAAGCTATTCTAACGAATAGAGTTGACTGCGTTGCGTTGATTGAGGAATCCTTCTATTTAAACTCCAGAAAGGATGAACCCATATACGTACATATACATAATAAAATATCAAAGATTAATGGCGGTTCGAATCTTTATTTATTTTTTTTTATGCAAAATTGAAGGATTCTTGTGAATCGATTCCAAGTTTAAATAAGAATCGAATATTCACTGATCAAATCAGTCACTCCATAGTCTGATAGATCTTTTAAAGAACTAACTAATTCGACGAGAATAAAGATAGAGTCCCATTATACATGTCAATACCGACAAAAATGCAATTTATAGTAAGAGGAAAATCCGTCGACTTTTTAAATCGTGAGGGTTCAAGTCCCTCTATCCCCAATAAAAAGTTCGACTTACTCCCTAACTATTTTTTTATCGTTTTTTCGGCGGTTCTACATTAGTTATGTTTCTCGCCCATTCTACTCTTTCACAAAAGGATCGTGGGAGAAAGGTTTCTCTCTTATCACAAGTCTTGTGATATATAAAATATATGTGCAAATCAACATCTATGAGAAAGGAATCCCCATTTGAATCATTCACAGCCCATATAATTATTTATTAGTTAAACTTAACTTACAAAGTATTCTTTTTGAAGATCCAAGAGCAAGAAATTCCAGGGTCTGGGTAAGACTTTGTAATGCTTTTTTAGTCTATTTAATTGACTTACATATACCCAACAAGCCCCCTAACCTAAATAGTATGGGGATGATGCATTGGGAAGAGTCGGGATAGCTCAGTTGGTAGAGCAGAGGACTGAAAATCCTCGTGTCACCAGTTCAAATCTGGTTCCTGGCATGTGGTTAATAATAGAAACTTTTATAAATTAATCGAAATGGA